ATGCAACGATGGTTATTTTCAACAAATCATAAAGATATTGGTACTTTATATTTTATCTTCGGGGCCTGAGCTGGGATAGTAGGTACATCATTAAGACTAATTATCCGGGCAGAACTAAGTCAGCCAGGTAGACTTATTGGAAACGATCAAATCTACAATGTTGTAGTAACTGCCCATGCCTTTGTAATAATTTTCTTTATAGTTATACCAATTATAATTGGAGGATTTGGAAACTGATTAGTTCCTCTTATACTAGGAGCTCCTGATATAGCTTTTCCACGTATAAACAACATAAGATTTTGACTACTTCCACCTTCTCTTTCACTACTTCTTACAAGAAGTATAGTAGAAAGAGGTGTGGGTACAGGATGAACAGTATACCCTCCCTTAGCTGCTGCTATCGCTCACGCAGGAGCATCAGTAGATCTAGGAATTTTCTCTCTCCACTTAGCAGGTGTTTCATCAATTCTAGGAGCAGTAAATTTTATAACAACCGTAATTAATATACGGTCTTATGGAATAACAATGGATCAAATACCTTTATTTGTATGGGCAGTATTTATTACTGCAATTCTTCTACTTTTATCTCTCCCGGTTTTAGCAGGAGCTATTACAATACTCTTAACCGACCGTAACCTCAACACTTCCTTCTTTGACCCTGCCGGAGGAGGAGACCCCGTTCTCTATCAACATCTATTTTGATTCTTTGGGCACCCTGAAGTATATATTTTAATTTTACCGGCATTTGGTATAATCTCCCACATTGTAAGACAAGAATCAGGGAAAAAAGAATCATTCGGTACATTAGGTATGATTTATGCTATACTAGCTATTGGAATCTTAGGATTTGTAGTATGAGCACACCATATATTCACGGTAGGTATAGACGTTGATACTCGAGCATATTTTACCTCTGCGACTATAATTATTGCCATCCCAACTGGAATTAAAATTTTCAGATGACTAAGAACACTTCACGGCACACAGTTAAACTTCTCCCCATCATTAATATGGGCCCTAGGATTTATTTTTCTGTTTACTGTAGGTGGGTTAACTGGAGTAGTTTTAGCAAACTCTTCAATTGATGTTATTCTTCACGATACATACTATGTAGTAGCTCATTTCCATTATGTTTTATCCATAGGAGCAGTATTTGGAATTTTCGCTGGTATTACACACTGATTTTCCCTGATGACAGGACTTTCATTAAATCCTAAATGACTAAAAATACATTTTACAGTAACATTCATTGGAGTAAATATAACATTTTTTCCCCAACACTTCTTAGGACTAAACGGTATACCACGACGATACTCTGACTATCCCGACGCTTACGCGACATGAAATATTGTTTCTTCGTTAGGATCAATAATTTCATTTGTAGCAGCACTAGGATTCCTTATTATTACCTGGGAAGCTTTTATATCTAACCGAGCATCTGTTTTTAGTCCATTCCTATCCTCTTCTATTGAATGAAAACACTCTTACCCCCCGGCAGATCACTCTTATATAGAAATTCCCCTAATTACTAACTTCTAAAATGGCAGATAATATGTATAGGATTTAAGACCCTACTAAGAAATTTAAATTTCTTTTAGAAACCATAATGGCAACATGAGCATACTTAGCCTTCCAGGATAGAGCTTCACCTCTTATAGAACAATTAATCTTTTTTCATGATCATATTATAATTGTCCTTATATTAATTGTAGCTTTTGTAGGATATATAATATCAACCCTATTCTTTAACTCCTTTATCAATCGCTATATGTTAGAAAATCAACCCATTGAAGTAATCTGAACCTCCGTTCCAGCTATTATCTTAATTTTTATTGCCTTACCCTCTCTTCGCTTACTTTACCTTTTAGATGAAGTTAACTCCCCATCCCTCACCCTTAAAACTATCGGGCATCAATGATACTGAAGATACGAGTATTCCGATTTCTTACATTTAGAATTTGATTCTTATATAACACCATCTAACGAATTATCGGAATCTGGATTTCGTCTCTTAGATGTTGACAATCGGACTGTTCTTCCTATAAATACTCAAATCCGAGTCTTAATTAGAGCAGCAGACGTTATCCACTCTTGAACAGTACCATCATTAGGTGTTAAAGCTGACGCCATCCCAGGACGACTCAATCAAACAAGATTTTTAACTAACCGGCCCGGACTATTTTACGGCCAGTGTTCAGAAATTTGTGGTGCTAACCATAGATTTATACCTATTGTAATTGAAAGAATCCCAATTAATTCTTTCTTAGACTGAATTTCTTTATCAACAGAAAACTAACTAGATGACTGAAAGGAAGTGTAGATCTTTTAAATCTAAAATAGTATAACGACTACTTCTAGTTGAGAAATTAGTTAAACCCATAACATATGCCTGTCACGCATAAATTATCTTTTTAGATATTTCTTAATGCCACAAATAGCTCCCTTATACTGATTAGTTTTATTTTTCTTTTTTATGGTTAGACTATTTCTATTCTTTGCAATTAACTACTTTGTAAAGCCTTTCGAAAAAAAAGACCATACTATAAAAAAACCAGATCTTAACTTTAAAACCTGAATATTATAACTAACCTATTCTCAATTTTTGAACCTTCTTCAAGATTATTTAACCTATCAACTAACTGAATATCCACAATTTTAGGATTACTTTTTGTTCCATATATTTATTGAGCGTCCCCTACTCGCTGATCAATATTATGAAGAAAAATTAATTCAACCCTTCATAAAGAATTTAAAGCTTTACTTTTACCGTCTCATATTGGATCTACAATACTCTTCGTTTCAATCTTTTCTTTAATTGTATTCAACAATTTCTTAGGACTTTTACCTTACGTGTTTACTAGATCGAGACATATAGCAATAACACTCTCGTTATCCCTCCCCTTATGATTTACACTAATGTTCTTCGGTTGGATCCAACATACAAAACATATGTTCGCTCACTTAGTGCCACAAGGAACCCCTGCTGCTCTTATGCCCTTTATAGTACTAATTGAAACGATTAGAAATGTTATTCGGCCTGGTACATTAGCAGTCCGTCTTGCTGCGAATATAATTGCTGGTCACCTACTACTCACATTATTAGGAGGAACTGGACCATCTCTCTCAACATTCTTAGTTTTTTTACTTCTTCTAGCACAGATTATATTACTAATTCTAGAATCTGCTGTCGCAATTATTCAATCTTATGTTTTTGCAGTACTAAGAACTCTTTACACAAGAGAAATTAACTAATGACATCATCTCACGGCTTCCACCCCTACCACTTAGTAGACATGAGTCCTTGACCCCTTACTGGTTCAATTAGAGCAATAATATTAACAACAGGACTTGTAAAATGATTTCACCAGTATAACATGAATTTATTGTTGTTAAGACTTGTCACTACTATCTTAACTATAATTCAATGATGACGAGATGTAACCCGAGAGGGAACCTACAGAGGACTTCATACAATTATAGTTATAAAAGGATTACGATGAGGAATAATTCTATTTATTGTTTCCGAAGTATTATTCTTTTTCTCCTTCTTCTGAGCTTTTTTCCACAGTAGATTATCCCCAACAGTAGAGATCGGTATATTCTGACCCCCATTAGGGATCCAACCGTTTAATCCATTCCAAATTCCTCTCCTTAACACAACTATTTTACTGTCTTCAGGAGCAACAGTAACGTGAGCCCACCATGCTATTATGGAGTCTAACCACAGCCAAGCAATCCAGAGTCTAGGGTTAACTATTATTTTAGGAATTTACTTTACTGCACTTCAAGCTTTCGAATACATTGAAGCCCCATTTACTATTGCAGACTCCGTATTTGGATCAACCTTTTTTGTAGCTACTGGTTTCCACGGGTTACACGTCATTATTGGAACAACGTTCCTCTCAGTGTGCTTTTTACGACTTTACAAGTGTCACTTTTCATCTAACCATCACTTAGGATTTGAAGCTGCCGCTTGATATTGACATTTCGTAGATGTTGTATGACTATTCCTTTACATTTTCATTTACTGGTGAGGGGGATAACTTTCTTAGTATATAAAGTATATTTGACTTCCAATCAAAAGGACTAAACATTTAGAGAAAGTAATTTTTGTAATTCTTTCAATATCAATTTTAACATTTTTTGTCGCCTTTTTAGTTATGTCACTAGCTAGACTGTTAGCTAAAAAAACAATTATAGATCGAGAAAAAAACTCACCCTACGAATGTGGATTTGACCCTAAAGGATCCGCTCGCTTGCCCTTCTCACTGCGATTCTTTTTAATTGCAGTTATCTTCTTAATTTTTGATGTGGAAATCACTTTACTTCTACCTATTGCCTCTACATTTAACCTTACAAACATCTTTTCATGATTCTTTACAAGATTAATTTTTATATTTATTCTCCTCCTAGGGTTATACTACGAATGATTCCAGGGAGCCCTAGAATGAACTTAAGACTATAGTCAATACTTATGACATATGAGTTGCATTCATAAAGAGTTTATTTTTTAACTAGTTTTAAAATTAGAAAGCGAATATTTGCATTTAGTTTCGACCTAACCCTTAGGCTTCCAAGCCTTCTAATTTTGATAGAAACCAAAAAGAGGTATATCACTGTTAATGATAAAATTGAATTAATATTTCCTATCAAGAAGGGATACTTATGTCAAAGCAGAAAGCTTCTAACTTTCTAATAAGCGGTTAAATTCCGTTTGTATTCCAAGTTTTTATGGTGTAAACAACACATTGCATTTTCGTTGCAAAACTGAAATCTCCTTTTTTCTAAAAACTACTTAAAGTAAAAAATTACATTGCATTTTCGTTGCAAAACTGAAATCTCCTTTTTTCTAAAAACTACTTAAAGTAAAAAATTACATCTTAAACGCCACAAATTTATATTTTTTTTAAACTATTTAAGTCATTTATAGGTAAATTTACCTCTTTTGTGGCTTCAACACAATATTCTTATGTATAAATTATATAAATTAAGTAAAAATAAAAAATAATAAAATTACAACACTTACAATGAATATTTTTATAAACACTTTAACACTGTTAATTTGAAGCTCATTTAAAGTATAAAACATTTTAGAAAAACAATAATATAACCCCTGTCCTCCTAAATATTCAAATCAACCTTTATCCATCAACTTTTCTATGTTTCCCCCACTGTTTAAATAAATTTTTCTTAAATCTTTAGTTCTTAAAAAAGGTATAAATCACATAGAACCTCTTATTACTACAAATCTATAATTTCTTAAAGATTTCAAATTATAATTTACATTTACTAAATTTAGTATATATCCTAAACCCCCACCTATAATTCTAATTAGTAACACTAAATTTTTTATCTCAAACCTTAAACAAATTATATAAGGTTCGGGAAATAATAATCAAGATAAAACAGATCCTATAATTACAGCCCTAAAACCTAATAAAGTTATCGAATTTGTTATAATTTTATCTTCATCCCTAACATTTGTTAAAGACCTTAAATTAGAAACTCCTCTAAGCCTAAAATAAACTAAACGTAAAGTATAACTTACAGTTAGACCAGTCGCCATAATATATAAAATTAAAGAAACAAAATTGATTCAACTTAAAAAAGCGACTTCTAAAATTATATCCTTAGAATAAAATCCAGCTAAAAAAGGAAATCCACATAAAGCTAAATTTGCTACTATTATATAAGATACACTCAAAGGTATAAATTTTACTAAACAACCTATATACCGAATATCTTGATATCCTCTAACTCTATGAATTAAAACTCCCGCACATATAAATAACAAAGCTTTAAATAAAGCATGACTTAAAAGGTGGAAAAAAGAAAGATCAGGATAACCTAAAGCTAAAATTCTGAGTATTACTCCCAATTGACTTAAAGTTGATAAAGCAATAATTTTTTTTAAATCACACTCAAAATTAGCCCCCAACCCAGCTATAAATATAGTTAAACAAGAAATAATTAATAACATGCTTTGAATTTTTGAACCTTCTAAAGCAGAACTAAATCGAATTATAAGGTACACACCAGCCGTTACAAGAGTTGATGAATGGACTAAAGCTGAAACTGGTGTTGGAGCAGCCATGGCTGCTGGTAATCAAGCAGAAAATGGAATTTGAGCACTTTTTGTTATTGCAGCTAATATTACTAAAAATTTTATTATCACTCACTCTTTATCTATAATATAGTATCTATAAAATAAAAAATTTCACCTCCCTAAACTAACTATTAACCCAATACTTAACAAAATAGCGACATCTCCAACACGATTTGACAAAACAGTTAACATTCCGGCATTAGCAGATTTCTCATTTTGATAAAAAATTACAAGCGCATAAGATACAAGGCCTAGCCCATCTCATCCTAAAAGAATACTAATAAGATTAGGTCTTAAAACCATTATTATCATAGAAAACACGAAAGCTAAAACAAGATATATAAACCGATTAAAATTTTTATCCTCACTTATATACCTCCCCCTGTAATACATTACACTTCTTGAAATTAATAATACAAAAGACATGAATAATATGGAAATTCAATCAAAAATTATTACAAAACAGATAGACGAAGAATTTAAAGAAATTATTTCTCACTCAACCACATAAACCCCACCGTTGAAAACCTCTAAAAAAAAAAATAACCTACAAAAAAAAGAACTTAACCCTAAGAATAATATCCTAGTAATATGTATACGTATATTCCAAACCATTGTTTTAGCAATAACCTAAAAATTATTTTCTATCTAAACAAATTTAAACTCCATTAATTAAACTCACATTTAAAATTAATATATTTAAAGGGAATCAATGTAAAAATAATACAAAATACTCACGGACTTTCCCTGACCTACAAGAGTATAATCCTGTAAAAAACGACCCATGCTGACTTAAACTGTACATATATAAAGTATAACTAGCACTAAAAAAGGATAAAAACGCTAGCCCTCATATACTTAGTTTTCTTCAACTAATTAAACTAATAATAAGATTAATTTCTCCAAGCAAATTTAAAGAAGGAGGGGCTGCTATATTTCTTACACTTAATAAAAATCATCATAATCCTATTCTAGGTATAAATCTTAATAAACCTTTACTAATTAAAAGACTACGACTTCCTACACGCTCATACACTATATTAGCTAAACAAAAAAGACCAGAAGAACATAGTCCATGACCAACTATAACAACCACTCTTCCCATTAGACCCCATCAACTAAAAATTATTAACCCACACAGAACAAGACTCATATGGACTACCGAAGAATAAGCAATTAAAGACTTTATGTCAACCTGCCGTAAACATATCAGACTCACAATTACACCACCAAAAAGTCTAATCCTTACCCACAACCAAGAAAACCTTATCCTGACTTTCTGGAATAAAATTAAGATACGAATTAAACCGTACCCACCTAATTTTAATAGTACTCCAGCTAAAATTATAGAACCGGCAACCGGAGCTTCTACATGAGCTTTAGGCAACCATAAATGAAATATATACATAGGTAATTTTACTAAAAAAGCTATAATTCTAGAAAAATATCAAACTATATAACCATAATCTACATTCATAAAAGGTTTTATTAATAAAATAATTAAACTACCTTCCCTAAAACTTAAATACAATAAAGACCCGAGTAATGGAAGAGATAAAGTTAAAGTATAAAAAAGCATATAAACTCCTGCCTGAATACGCTCAGGCTGATAGCCTCATCCTAAAATCAAAATTAAAGTAGGGATTAAAGATATCTCAAAGCTAATATAAAATAATAAATAATTTAATGAAGAAAAAGTAATTATTAATCTTAATAATAAAAATAAATTAACGAAAATAAACATAGAAAAAAATTTCTTAGTTTCTTTTACCCCGTTACTAGCCAAAATAATTATATATATTACCCAAACACTTAGATAAATTATAATATAAGAAATATAATCTATTCCTAAATTAAACCCTAATCTATATATATACATATCATGAAAACAATTTAGTCCAATTAAACAGCTAACTAAACCTAACCCTATTTGAACTAAACTTCAATTATCTTTATATTTTATCAATACAATAATAGGTAATAAAAATTTTAACATTCTAGAACGCTAAACCTTTTGAAATAATCATTTCCATGTCTACGGACAATTAAAACTAACAAAGAAAGACCTAAAGCACCCTCACACACTGCTAAAGTTAAAAAAAACAAACCAAGATAAATTTCCCTGCCTACCGTAGACATACTAATTCTCAGCAACCAAAAAATACCCAATATTATAAACTCAAGCCTTAATAAAGAATTCAATAAATGTTTATGGTAAGAAATAAACCTTCATAACCCACAAAAAATTATACCCACTGAAATAAATATTGTAAACAAATTAAGATTTATCATTAATTTTAATAGTTTTAATAGTTTAAACAAAAACTTTGGTCTTGTAAACCAATAATGAATTAATTTTTCTTAAAACTTCAGAGAAAAAGAAACTCTTTGTCTTTAATTCCCAAAATTAATATTTTTAACTAAACTATTCTCTGTTATTTTATTATTAACTTTACCATTACTTCTAAGTTTTTCGATTTTATTTACACAACTCTCTCATCCTTTAGCCATAGGGTTAGTTTTACTAATTCAAACCTTACTTATCTCTGTTTCTCTGGGCCTATCAAGTTTTTCTTTTTGATTTTCTTATATTTTATTTTTAATTTTCTTAGGGGGTATACTAGTCTTATTCATTTATGTAGCTTCAATTGCTTCTAACGAAGTATTTATTCCATCAACTTCGTACTTAGCATTTTTTTTCCTAGCCACCTTTTTTTCTTTGACACTCTTATTTCTAGACCCACTCATAACTTCAAGATCCTCTTCTTTACCTTGATCTTCCTTTTCAACCTTAACCTCAACCCCGTCGATTATTGGATGAATTTATAATACTCCTTCAATAAACTTTACTATTTTCATTATTTGTTACTTACTTCTTATATTAATTATTGTAGTTAAAATCGTTAATCTTTTCAAAGGACCCTTACGACTTATACAAGAATAAATGACAACACCCTTACGAAAATCTCACCCTTTATTTAAGATTGCAAATAATGCACTAGTAGATATACCCCTCCCTTCAAACATCTCTACATTCTGAAACTTTGGTTCTCTATTAGGCTTATGCCTAATCGTCCAAATTCTTACAGGATTATTTTTAGCTATACACTACACCGCTCACATCAATTTAGCTTTCTCTAGAGTTGTTCACATTTGCCGAGACGTTAATTACGGCTGACTTTTACGAACCATTCATGCTAATGGGGCTTCTTTTTTTTTTATTTGTTTATATATCCACATTGGACGAGGAATTTATTTTAGATCTTATATAAACCTTCACGCTTGAATAGTTGGAGTAGTGATTTTATTCATAATTATAGCAACAGCATTTTTGGGATACGTTTTACCCTGAGGTCAAATATCATTTTGAGGTGCCACAGTTATTACTAACCTTTTCTCAGCAATTCCTCTTATTGGGACAGACCTAGTACAGTGAATTTGAGGAGGATTTTCTGTTGACAACGCAACATTAACTCGATTTTTTTCATTTCACTTTATTTTACCATTTATTGCAGCAGCCTTCTCCATAATCCATATTTTATTTCTTCACCAAGCAGGCGCAAATAATCCTCTAGGTATTTCAAGACAAATGGATAAAGTTCCATTCCACCCGTACTTTACATTTAAAGACATTGTTGGCTTTATTGTTATACTTACAGCACTAATTTTCTTGACCTTGTTAGCTCCATACTTTTTAGGAGATCCTGACAACTTCATTCCAGCTAACCCTTTGGTGACACCTCCTCACATTCAACCTGAATGATATTTCCTCTTCGCTTACGCTATTTTACGATCTATTCCTAATAAATTAGGAGGAGTTATAGCTCTAGTAGCCTCTGTAGCCATCTTAATAATCTTACCATTTACTCACACGTCAAAATTCCAAAGATTAGCATTTTACCCTCTAAACCAAACATTATTTTGAACCTTTGTCACAATCGTTATACTTTTAACATGAATTGGAGCCCGACCAGTAGAAGATCCTTATATTATTACAGGGCAAATTCTAACAATTTTATACTTCTCTTTTTACATTATCAATCCCCTATTATTAATCTGATGAGATAATATACTAAAATGATTATTTAGTTTAAAACAAAACAGATGTTTTGAAAACATAAAATAAGAAAATGTTCTTAATAATTGATAAATTCAACATAATACACGCAATCTTTTAAATTAAACTAAAAAAGAATATTTTTAATCCCAAAAAAAAAATCAAATAATTGATTGATAAAGGTAAATATCTTTTTCAAGCTAAATATATTAGCTTATCATAGCGAAACCGCGGCAAAGTACCCCGAACTCAAACGAAAACGAAAGCAACTATTACACTTTTCAAGTAAAATAAAACTCTAACCAGCCCCCCTCCTAAAAAAAGAATTACAAATAGGACCCTTATAAATAAAATTCTAGCATACTCTGCTATAAAAATTAAAGCAAATCCGCCGGCTCCATACTCAGTGTTAAACCCAGAAACCAACTCTGACTCTCCCTCTGCAAAATCAAAAGGAGTTCGATTTGTCTCAGCTAAACAAGACCTAAATCAAACCATACCCAAGGGTAATCCAATAATGATAAATCAAAAGTCACTTTGATATTTATTGAATAGATCCAAATTGAACCCACCTACTAAAACAACAAAAGAAAGCAAAATTAAAGCCAAACTTACCTCATAAGAAATGGTTTGAGCGACAGCACGCAAACTTCCTAGCAAAGAATATTTACAATTTGAAGATCAACCAGCAACCATGGTTGAATATACACCTATCCTTAAGCAACATAAAAAGAAAAGGATACTTAAATCAAACCTGACCAATCCCGTTTCGTAAGGTAACACGACTCAAACTAATAAAGAAATAAATAAACTAAAGACGGGACACATGTAATAAACCAAAAAATTAGACACAATGGGCATAGTTTGCTCCTTAGTAAATAACTTTACAGCATCAGAAAACGGTTGTAAGATTCCTATGTAACCAACCTTATTTGGACCTTTACGAATCTGAATATAACCTAAAATTTTACGCTCTAACAGAGTAACGAAAGCTACCCCCACCAATACACAAATAATTAAAACTAAATAATTTACAACCTCTACAATTATTAAAGACACAGAACAAACACTTTTATTCGCTCAACTATTTATAGACTAAATCTATTTTATAGGATCCTAAATCCAACGCATATCATCTGCCAAAACAGTATATCAATTAAAAAATAATTTTAATTATTAAATCCTTTCGTACTAAAATAACTACTTCAAAATTAAAAGATAGAAACCAACCTGGCTTACGCCGGTCTGAACTCAAATCATGTAAAAATTTAAAGGTCGAACAGACCCTCTAATATAACTTCTGCAATTATATAGAAATTTTAATTCAACATCGAGGTCGCAAACTTTTCTTTCGATATGGACTCTCAAGAAAAATAACGCTGTTATCCCTGAAGTAACTTAAACTCTTAATCTTAATTTAAGGATCATTTATTGCGCCTACACACTAAATTTTGTCTTTTATTTATTAACAGTTAAACACATTTTATCATTATCGCCCCAATAAAATAAATTGCTCTTATTAAATTTTTATACAACTACTAATTTAATTAAATAATAAAACTCATCAAGCTTTACAGGGTCTTATCGTCTTTTTAAAACATTCAAGCCTTTTCACTTAAAAGTTAAATTCAAAAAAAATATAGAGACAGTCATTCTTTTGTTCAACCATTCATACAAGATTCCAATTAAAAAACTAACGATTATGCTACCTTTGCACGGTCAAATTACCGCGGCCCTTTAAAAAAATTATCAGTGGGCAGGCCAGACTTTTTATACCTCCAAACAGACATGTTTTTGATAAACAGGCAAAAAATTTATTTGCCGAATTCCTTTATATTATTTCTTCACTGCTAAACAATAATCTTTATTACACATATTACTACCTTAACACTACAATATACTAATAAAATAATTATATCTAAATTTTACAAATTATAAATTATTCTTTTATATATACAAAAGCTTATAAAAAATTTTTAACTGGTAATATTAATTTAGTTAAAACACTTTATTAAAATAGCCACTCTTAAGCCTAATTCAACACATACACAAATAACTATTTGTTATTTTAATCTATAAGAAGCTAATCCCTCCTACATTTACTTTTTATATTTTTTAATATAAAAACAAAATTAAATTTATTCTAAAAGAACTAGATATAACAAACTTCGATTAACATTTCACCTTTAACATTAACTTACAAATTTATTTTCAACAAAAACTTGTATTTAAAGTTAGCTAAATTTGTTTCGAGACACTTAAAATAATTAAATTATATAAATCTTCTTTAATACACAAAATACAAACCTTTAAATTTACTATTCCTAAATATAAAAAATTATAACCTTCCTTTTCAGTACTTATAAACTTTAGTTATAAATTTAATTCAATAAAAATTACTCTTTGCTAACACTATAAAATTATTTTTCTTACTCTACAACTTATATACATATACATAATTAACAAGCCATACTTTATCAAAGTAAACCGATTTGCACGGTAATTCTTTTCAACGTAAGTGAAATACTATCCTAATTTAGCTATACTTTGATAATTCTAGATACACTTTCCAGTACATCTACTATGTTACGACTTATTTCACTTATAAATGAAAGCGACGGGCGATATGTACATAATTTAGAGCCTATATCTTACAAGCTTATTAAACTTATAATACAACCAAATCCACCTTGATTGTAATGTTTAAACTACAAATCCGTCTAAAATAATTTATTGTAACTCATTTAAACTTGCCTATAAGCTGCACCATGATCTAATTTTTTTGCAAAACGCAATTTTAATAATTTATTCTTTTAAAATTACCTGATAATGAAGGTATACAAACTAATTTCATACTAAAGCAAGTAAGATATTTCGTGGTTTATCGATTAAAAAACAAGTTCCTCTGGAAAGATTAAATTACCGCCAAATCTTTTAGTTTTTAAGTAAATAACTATTACTAACCAGGCCTTCATTAATAATTTAAATTTTAAATAATAGGGTATCTAATCCTAGTTTTTACCTAAATTTTTTTAGCTTCAATTTAAAACTTATTCATTTACATAATAATAACTCAATTTTACCCTTTATTATCTGTAATACATTTAAGTTCATATTTATTCACCTAACTTTGACCGAAAACTTTTACTCGTCCTTCAAGTATAACCGCAGATGCTGGCACAAAATTTACTAGAACTAAATCCTTTCTAGTTCATATTTTCATATATCAATTAATAATAAAACATGCTGAGAACTGAAACGTTATAACTTAAAAATTTAAATAATACCTGTAGATATAAAAATCTACAATTATGCAACACACAACTAAAAATTTTCATGCAATTTAAAGGATTTTATAAAAGAATCAAGCCGAAATCAAACATCAAATATTTAGAAACATAACGCCTGCAACCAAATAAAAAGTATAGTAACAATTGTATTATTTTAAGTTTTTTAACGCAAAGGAATATATACATATAAATGTATATAATATAACATCAAATATATATATCCTATAAGCAAGTGACAATATAGAAACCAAAGAATTATAACCTACAGTAAAATAAAAAAAAAGAAACATATCGAAAAAAGGAAAAGTGTATAAAAAAATTAAAAAAAATACAAATTCAAAAAAAATGATAAATAAAGACTATAAAAAAAGACGAAATATCTTTAAATTAACTAATATAAGGCTCAAAATATAAGGGGAAAGAAAGAACTAACGATTTCGCTTTCAAACTCTCTAAGCGGAGAGAAAACGAAATCGTTGTCTTTCTTTCAAATTTATCTTATCCAAATAACTGATATACTAATAAGGAATATAAAATCTAAGAGCTAATTATAGTAAATTTCATATTATAAAAATTAAAATCTATATATATATATATATATGATACCTCATATTTCCCCCTTTCTTTTACGTGAAAAATAACACTTTGGGTTATAATTTTTTAATTTATAGGAAAACTGTTTTAACGACTTTCAACTTTCAACTATCTGTTTCACCTTTTTGTTTTTTTATTTGTTAGAAAATAATTTTAAATTGTACCATTATAAATTACTAATTAAAAGTAATTTTAATTTACCCTTAACATTTTTTATATATTTGTCCTTATTATTTATATTTATAAATTAATATAGTGCCTGAATTAAAAGGGTAGCACTGATACAGCTAATAATGTAATCTCTTTACCTATATTAAACGTAATGGACTTGCACCATTTCCTTAAAGATCAAAACTTTCTATGCACTTTACATCAACGTATAAAATTTACTGAAAAGATAAGCTAAATAAGCTAATGGGCTCATACCCCGTAAATGAAAGTTTCAATCTCTCTCTTTTTAATCATATTTCCTTTTTCTTATCTTATTTTCTTTTTTTTCCTAATTATAGGAGTTTTAATCTCAATTTCTTCTCCTTCCTGATTTGGAGTTTGAATCGGTCTAGAACTAAACCTCATATCTTTTATTCCCTTAATTTCACTGAAAATAAACTCTTATTTTTCCGAAGCAGCACTTAAATATTTTTTAATTCAAGCTATAGGCTCAGCTTTACTAATTTCTTCTAGGTTTTTGTTTATTTCATTATCCCATATTAGATCATTTTTAATCTTATTTTCTTTATTATTAAAAATAGGAAGAGCGCCTTTCCACTTTTGATTCCCCCAAGTAATAGAAGGAATTCTCTGACCTCAAGTTTTTTTATTATCAACAATTCAAAAGGTGGCCCCATTAACTTTAGTTTCATATCTTATAATTTCAGAAACTTTGAGTAAACTACTTATTTTTACAGCCATCTCTTCTGCTATTGTCGGGGCTTTAGGCGGTTTAAACTTGATATTCCTGCGTAAAATTATTGCATTTTCATCAATTAATCACCTGTCCTGAATATTAATTGCAGTCTCAATAAGAGACACTTTTTGGCTATTTTACTTTTTAATTTATAGACTTATTTTACTCTCAATTACAAGTATGTTTTACAAATTACAAACTTATACGCTATCAAGATTAATCCAGTCTGACCAAAATAAATCTTTATTCTTACTAGTTATCTCCTTTAATTTCCTTTCACTCAGAGGCCTCCCTCCTTTTACAGGATTTGTTCCTAAATGGATGTTAATTCAAATTATATTAGACCAAAAGTTGTTTTTCCCTATTTTTTTTCTCCTCCTTTCTGCCTTAATTACCCTTTACTTTTACTTACGAATTATTATCCCCTTTATTTTAGTTTTAAATCCAAGAATAAGATTTAATAAAAATTTTAAATCACCTACTTTCTCTTCACCGTCACTTATCATAAAAACCTCATTTAACTTCTTAGGACTCCTTTTACCTATCTACTCTCTTTTATTATAGAATTTTAAGTTATTTAAACTTAAAACCTTCAAAGTTTTCTAAAAAAGTTCAAACCTTTTAAATTCTATTAAATCCTAGTGACTTTACACACATCTTTAAACTTGCAATTTAATATTATTATTAACTATAGGATTAATTTTAAACTAATAAAGAAGTTAACACTTGTCCTTAGATTTACAATCTACCGCCTAAAACTCAGCCACTTTATT